GCTTCACTTTGTATTGAAAAGCTAGAATTTAGTGATTCTTGTAAATCTAATTCATTGAAATTCCATCCAGTAAAACGGAAGAATTATAAATCTCCAAAATAATAGATAGGAATACCGCAAATAGAGCCATTGCGACACCCATCAAAGGAGTAGTTCCCCACCCCGGAGCTACTTTACCATATTCCGAATTCAATGGTTTCAATAAATCCCCTACAATAGTTCGTCTTGGACCAGATCTAGAACTCCCCTCAACGCTTTGTGTAGCCATAAATCCTTTTTTGTATTAACTGAGATCTGTTGACTTTGTATACCATTCCGTTGTAAATAAATGATCTTATCATAGATCCATTGTGGTCTGGAAATTATTATTTTTTTTATTATTATATAATAATGGAAACAGCAACCCTAGTCGCCATCTCTATATCTGGTTTACTTGTAAGTTTTACTGGGTATGCCTTATATACTGCTTTTGGGCAACCCTCTCAACAACTAAGAGATCCATTCGAGGAACACGGGGACTAGTTGAAGTAATGAGCCCCCCAAGATTGGGAGGCTCATTACTTCAATTAAGATAATGAAAAATCATTTCACCTTTTTAGTTGGAACTTTAGGCGGTTCTCGAAAAAAGATAGCGAAAAAAATTATTCCTAGAGTCGATACTAAGAGGAATGTATAAACTAATGCTTCCATAGATTCAATCGTGGTTTACAATTATAGCTTCCATATCTGTTTATTTAGAGCGTTCCCGGATAAAAAAAGAGCAAGAGTCAAGACAAAGAAAAGGCGGCGATTCAAATCAAGATGTCCCCAGTACCCTATGTCAAATTACAAAAAGAAAATAGAGACGAAAAATCAGAGATTAATGTTGTATCAAACTACTTGTCTTCTTGTAGTTGGATCTCCAAGTTTTTGGAATGCTCCAAATTCCACCTGAGCGTCTAAATCTGGATCAATACCAGCAAAAACATCTCTAAACAAGGTTCGAGAGCCATGCCAAATGTGTCCGAAGAAGAAGAGCAGGGCAAACGAAGCATGTCCAAAAGTAAACCAACCCCTTGGACTACTACGAAAAACACCATCGGATTTCAAAGTAGCACGATCTAATTCAAAAATTTCACCCAATTGTGCGCGTCTAGCATATTTTTTCACAGTAGCAGGATCACTATAACTGACTCCATTTAGTTCACCACCATAGAACTCAACAGTTACACCTACTTGTTCAACACTATACTTCGATTCTGCCCTTCGAAAAGGAACATCGGCTCTAACAATTCCGTCTCCGTCTACCAAAACAACCGGAAATGTTTCAAAAAAAGTAGGCATACGACGTACAAAAAGCTCACGCCCTTCTTTATCTCTAAATAGAGGATGTCCTAACCACCCAATAGCTATTCCATCCCCGTTATCCATTGAACCTGCTCTGAACAATCCACCCTTTGCCGGATTATTTCCGATGTAATCATAAAAAGCTAATTTTTCAGGAATTTTAGACCAAGCTTCGGATAAGCTTTGATTTTCAGCCAGCCCAGTACCAACTCTTCGATATATTTCTTGCTGGAAGTATCCTTGATCCCATTGATAACGAGTGGGACCAAATAATTCAATGGGGGTAGTTGCTGAACCATACCACATAGTTCCAGCAACAACAAAAGCTGCAAAAAAGACAGCAGCGATACTACTGGAAAGCACGGTTTCAATATTTCCCATACGTAATCCTTTGTATAGACGTTGGGGCGGGCGGACACTAAGATGGAATAGGCCCGCCAATATGCCCAATGTCCCTGCTGCAATATGATGAGAGGCTATTCCTCCCGGAACAAAAGGATCAAAACCTTCCACACCCCACGCTGGATTTACAGATTGTACTTTTCCGGTTAGCCCATAAGGATCAGACACCCATATTCCAGGACCATACAATCCTGTTACATGAAAAGCACCAAACCCAAAACAAGCCACTCCTGAGAGAAATAAATGAATTCCAAAGATCTTGGGCAAATCTAAAGAAGGTTTTCCTGTACGTTCATCACAAAAGATTTCTAGATCCCAATACACCCAATGCCAGATAGCTGCCAAGAAGCACAAGCCAGAAAACACAATATGCGCCCCAGCCACACCTTCATAACTCCAAATACCCGGATTCGTTATAGTTCCTCCTGTAATACTCCAACCACCCCATGAATTGGTTATTCCTAAACGAGTCATGAAGGGTATAACGAACATACCTTGTCTCCACATTGGATCGAGAACGGGGTCAGAAGGATCAAAAACTGCTAATTCATATAGAGCCATCGAGCCGGCCCAACCAGCAACCAAAGCTGTATGCATTATATGGACAGCCAGCAAACGACCGGGATCATTCAATACGACGGTATGAACACGATACCAAGGCAAACCCATGGAATACCCCCTTATCAACGAAAGATAGACACTATGTAACTTTATTGCACTGGAAAAAACTATGTTATGGACCTCCCTTTTTCAGTGGATTATCTCGGAGAAAGGATTCCATTTTTTTTTTTTTTAGTATTTTAGTCAGAATGTCACAATTCTGTTTGTAGGAACAAAGAGAAGCAGATCTATTCTATACCAGATAAGTACCAATACGCAATGGGAGGTTGACTCCATTTTAGATGAGCGAATGCATACGGATTTGTTCATCATTCAAAAAGCCTATTCGTAAGAATTTTACTTTATTCATTTTGTCTTCTTTTTTTTTTTATGTTATGAACTTATCGAATCTGCGCAAATAACAAATAAAACAAAAAAATAATAAAATAAAAGCCAATATCCAATATAATATTATTAAGACAATAAATTCATATAATATTATTAAGACAATAAATTCATTTAAGACAATAAATTCATTTAAGACAATAAATTCATTGTTACGCTTTCACATCAAAGTGAAATAGAGTACTTCATTTTTTTTTATTTCATTTAATGCCTATTGGTGTTCCAAAAGTCCCTTTTCGAAATCCCGGAGAGGATAGTTCAAATTGGATTGACGTATAGTGCGACTTGTCAGAGACATTGGGTCATTATGGGATTTCCCCGTTCTCTACCCCGATCGAGATATCCTCTGTTTCACCAAAGAAGGATTGATTAAATCATCCAAAAATTAGAGCGTGAAGTGGCAATAAAGTGCAATTAGATCTATGCTTTGGAGGTATTCAGATTAATATTATCAATTAGAATAATTTATGGTTAGCTTGTTTGGACCAATAAAATGAAGTATCCAGGCTCCGCTTAGAAAAACCCAATTAGTACTATATCCATGATTACTATTTGTATCATATTCTATTTATAAATTTTATAAATTAGAAATAGGAGTAATTTAAAACTACTAATCATAATCAATCGAATAATTTGATAAATACGTCAAATATTTTGTGGAAGGCGTGAAATGAATTGAAAAAAAAGAAAGTTGTAGCAAAAAGACACGGTATTGGGGGCATTTGCCCTATATGTGCAAATCCAAATCGGGCAGATCTTTACTCGGAGTAGAGCACAAACCTAAAAGAATTAAAGAAGCCCACTCAGGAACAAGAGAATGTTATCGTGATTTGAATTGGATCCCGATAAAAGAATACATCAATGAGAAGTTAGTTTGATAAGTTTAATGAATTTTTTTTTTATTATAGGTAAACGGGTAAAAAAACCATCTTTCTTGAAAAATGGAGGAAAAACCCCTTCGTTATTCGTTAAATGGGATCTACATATTGATTCTTTTTTTCGCGATTTTTGATGAACCGTATGCATCAAAAGGTGCATGTACGGTTCCTAAGGGATAGAATTTGATCCTAATCAACCGACTTTATCGAGAAAGATTACTTTTTTTAGGTCAAGATATTGATAGTGAGATCTCGAATCAACTTATCGGTCTTATGGTATATCTCAGTACAGAAAGTGAGATCAAAGATTTGTATTTGTTTATCAACTCTCCTGGCGGATGGGTAATACCCGGAATAGCTATTTATGATACTATGCAATTTGTGCGACCAGATGTACAAACAGTATGCATGGGATTAGCCGCTTCAATGGGATCTTTTATCCTGGTCGGAGGAAAAATTACCAAACGTCTAGCATTCCCTCACGCTTGGCGCCAATGAGTTTTTATTTTATTTGAAAGAAAAAAGAAAACTATGCCTTCGCCATATGAAATATGAATATTAAGTAATAATAGCATGGCATTTCGAATTCAATATAAGAAATTTTTTTTATTTCGTTTTAACATTAGATTATGTATTGAAAGAGTAGTATGAGATATTAGGGGTAGTTCCGATTTTATCGGGAGCCTATTTCAGTGTCGCAAACTTTTTTTTTTGTTTTCACACCATAAGGTTCTTAATGCTATTTATATTATTATGAATTATGAAAGAGGACAAAAAAAAAAAGATTATATTCTTTTTTCTTTTTTTTTTTTATTTGAAAAAAAAAAAGAAACTTTGGGATTGCTAAATCACCGATGAAATAAAGCAACGGAGCCACCATAGTATTTTGTTTTTCTTAATTCCTCCCAAGGAAAGGGTGGTCATTGTATCATTTACCGACCTAGGCTTTGTAGACTCTCTATTTTTCTTCGGTAAAAGTGAATTCTCTTGTAGAGCCGTATGCAATGCGCAAGCAATGCCTGTACGGTTGTTCAATTCTATCTTTTTTTTTATTCTTTATCTCTTCTCGTGACCTTCTTATGCGAGATAAAGTAACCCTTTATTATCTTATATCATCAGGGTAATGATCCATCAACCTTTTGCTGCTTTTTATGAAGCACAAATAGGAGAATTTGTCCTGGAAGCGGAAGAACTACTGAAACTGCGCGAAATCCTCACAAGGGTTTATGCACAAAGAACAGGCAAACCCTTATGGGTTGTATCTGAAGACATGGAAAGGGATGTTTTTATGTCAGCAGCAGAAGCCCAAGTTCATGGAATTGTTGATCTTGTAGCAGTTGCATAAAAAATAGCAGGAATTTCACACAAATCGCGATTTGAGATTTTAGTTTCTTAACGAGGTTTCATATTCTATTAATTTGAATTTTATTAATTTTAATATTTAATAAAATATTAAAATAGAATATGAATATAGAAAGAATTCATAATCATCCGGTTAGGATCGATCTAAACCAGCCCATTATGCATACGATTCAACATGCCAACTATTAAACAACTTATTAGAAACACAAGACAGCCAATCAGAAATGTCACCAAATCCCCCGCTCTCGGGGGATGCCCTCAGCGCCGAGGGACATGTACTAGGGTGTATGTGCGACTCGTTCAGATTTCAGATTGTGAGTTGGGACAAAAGAAAGAATTTTTCCACTATCCGTGATCAGTACCGATGAATAGGATAGAATGGAAGACTCCCCTTCACTATCTAAAATGAAAAAAAAAAGATCTAGAATATGCTTCTATTGTGTATCAAATTTATGGTTTCTATTGGTGCAAATTCAATTACCTCAATTTTCAATTGAAAATGCGAAAGAATTCCCCATTGGTAGCAAATGATTATCTGTTAAGCAGGGCAAATCTTATTTAAATTAAAAAGCCGAAAATAGATGCCTCTACTCTTGCAAGAACGGACTAACAAGGTCAGCTAATCAGCTAATCCACATAATTAAATACCGTTACTGTAAAAACGGATCTCGTTGTGAAAGACCTACTACTGGGGAATTCATGGGTAGAGCCAAAAAGTGTAAACTGTACAAGTTAACAATAGCATTGATTCGATCAAGTAAGGGGCTCCGGTGTATAGAGAGGACCTCGCCGTTTAAGAAATAACCATAGAAACGATGGAACCCACTATTTATTTATCCATTTCTATTTACTACTTAATTACTACTTATTTTTATTTACTATATTTTTGTTATTTTTGTTTGATACCTAGTACCAATAAGATTTCTTATTTCAAGGCGAAATGCTTATAAAAAAAAAAAAGAAAAAATAGTGGTTGGGAAGGTTAGAGTAGCAAAAGCCGTTGGAATTATTATTTTATACATTGGAAGAATCCGTTTTGTTATTCTAGAAAAGGGAAAAAGAATAACTGAAAGAAAGGAAATCGATTAGTTATTTATCAAAGTTTCGTTTATTCAATGACCAGAATTAGACGAGGATATATAGCTCGGAGGCGTAGAACAAAAATTCGTTTATTCACATCAAGCTTTCGTGGGGCTCATTCAAGACTTACTCGAACTATTATTCAACAAAGAATAAAAGCTTTGTTTTCGGCCTATCGGGATAGAGATAGGCACAAAAGAAATTTTCGGTGTTTATGGGTCACTCGTATAAATGCAGCAATTCGCGAGAATGCAGTATCCTGTAGTTATAGTACATTAATAAACAATCTGTACAAGAGACAGTTGCTTCTTAATCGTAAAATACTTGCACAACTAGCTATATTAAATAGGAATTGCCTTTATCTGATTTCCAATGACATGATAAAATAAGGAGATTGGAAGGAATCCTTCGGAATGTTTGACTTTGACATGGAATTACTTGGAAAATGAATTCCGGGAAGGTAGAATAGAAATAAGTATGATAAAATATGATCATAATATGATCAAGTAGTCAAACTGAACAAAAACATTCAATAAAAAAATATTTATTTTTTTCTGGTTCTAAGACCCGTAGTTCGAGCGACCAACTCGTTTTTTTCAAATTGTCTTTCATTATTAAGAAAGGGTAATGAAGATAAAATACGAGCTTGTTTTATAGCAATGGTAATTAATCGTTGTTGTTTTAAAGTCAATCTATTCACCCGTCTAGATAATATTTTTCCTTGTTCACTAATAAATCGACTAATTAAACTCATGTTTCTATAATCAATTCGATCCCCCGATCCAATCGGGGGCAGACGCCTACGAAGAGATCGCTTGGGCTTAAGAAAAAGTCGCTTGGATTTATCCATGGCTTGTTTATTTTATTCCTTTTTTCGAGAATCCTATTTCCTTTGATCGGATCAAAAATGCTAATGATTTCGAATTAAGAAATAGGATTTTGCTTATTTCTATTTAAATATATATATTAACATATGATATGCTAATATATGATATGTCAATATGTCATTTTTCATCTTCCTTGTAAAAGTCACACGCAGTTGATCGATTCCATCTATTTCTTTATCTCCCCGTGAATTGTATGTTTGTAACAATAGGGACAGAATTTTCTCAACTCCAATCGACTAGGCCTATTGTGTCGATTCTTTTGAGTAATATATCTAGAAATGCCTATTGATTTCTTATTAACACTCTTTCGAACACAACTGGTACATTCTAAAATAACCCTTATTCGGACGTCTTTACCATTGGCCATGAACCTCCTTTTGGTTTTTATTCACTCAACTCTTCTATTTTCCTATCCGAAACGAAGAAGAAAAGAAGGAAAAAATACAAGTTACTAACTCGAAATCAAATTATGAAAGATTTTGTTGCCGCCAATAGAGTAATAGTAAAAATAAGTAATACAATGATTAAAAATTATATTTACATTAGAAGTATATTTAGATTAGAAGTTTAGATTAGAATAGAAGTACAGTCTTTCTATTTTATTTCAACTTCTTGTATGATATTGTTGCCCTAACCGCATTTCCACTTCTGTTCTCTTAATTTAATTAAAGTAAATTTACTTGAAGTTTGAACCCAGTTTCGTGTTTGGCTGAGGTTGAATCCACTTTTATTCTTTCTCTTTTCTAACTTATTCGAATTAGAAAAAAGGGGGTAGTAGTCAGAGATATAAAATTGTGTCTCTAAGTTTCTTCACCCCCCCGTGTTAATAACTAGAATGAAAAAAAAGGGAATGTCAAAGCATCCGGGAAAAAACGATTGATCTCTATCAATAGACCTGCTAAAGACCCGAACCATAGAGTACTTATTACTGGCGCTACGGATAGATATGTTTTTAGATCTCGCATAAAAAATCCTCCTTCTGTATTCTTTATTGTAATACATAACGGCAATACATATATGATCAGATGTATATATGTAGTTAAATTAAAGGACACTCGCATTTGTTTTGTACGCGGAATTCTTAATTCAAATTGAGAAATGTACAATAATTTGATAGATAAGATTTTCCTCTTCTTTTCTTAAATCTTAAAAGAACAAAATACGTCTCTTTCCGTCTGGGCATTCACGAAATTTAAGGCGGGTTTCCTATTTTTTTTTTATATGTATATAAGTTTATTATTATATGTATTATATGTTATATGATATATGATATGAGACAAAAAAAAAGAAGAAATGGCAAGATAAGTTATGTATCTCAATGGAGAAAATGAAATGAAATAAGTATGTGGAAAACAAGACAGGGATTCTCTACAATGACATTGTAGACCAATTGAAAGGGATGTAGCGCAGCTTGGTAGCGCGTTTGTTTTGGGTACAAAATGTCACGGGTTCAAATCCTGTCATCCCTACTTATTACTTCGCCTCTGAGCAATACAATAACAAGGGATCAATTGAGATCAATTAAAATTAGGCATACCTAATCATAAATTAATATGATATTCTTTAATATCATATTATTATTTATTATATTTATATATAATATAGTTTATATATGAGATAGTATAGGCATTCAAGATGTAGTGGAGTCAAAAAAAAAGAATCTTTTTACTTACAGCTTTCTTTTTTGTAATAAAAAAGCGCTCTTAGTTCAGTTCGGTAGAACATGGGTCTCCAAAACCCAATGTCGTAGGTTCAAATCCTACAGAGCGTGATTCCATTCTTGTTTTGTTAAGTCAAAAATTTTAGGAAAAAGCTTGAACATCAATCTTAATTTGACCTCCTGTGGATTAAAAAAAGGAGGAGGTCAAAAAAAAAAGGGTATTAATTAATCAAAGATCCAACTGGTCACCACGTCTGTATTGTAAATAAGCAGTTACGAATAATCCAGCCAAAGTAATAGGAATTAGACCTAAGACGATTCCAAATAGAAAAACTTCAATCATTTCAATTTGTTTGAAAAGAGGAAAAAGGAGGTAATATCTATCCTTAAATATTAATGCATATTGCCCATAAATCTCAATAACCAAGAATTGGAAATTGACACGGTAAGGAACTAGAAAATGGAATACTGCAAAAAAAAAAAAAATTCTTTTTTTTTTTTATGAATTGTTCATTCAATTAATTTCAAATAAGTCGTATCTTGCTCAGACTAATAAATAGAACTAAAGTTATAGTTAAAGCTACTAACAGAAAACCAAAATAACTAGTTAGAGTGGGCATGAAGGAACTAAATAAACTATTTTTTTTTATCCATATATTTGTAAAATACTTTCCTAAATTCAATTTTTTAAAGATACGAAGATAAGCAAAAATACCAATTGAAAGTTTTTTATTTATTAATCATTTATCAATCATTATCATTATAGATTATAGACAACTCTTGAAAAATAAAAGAACAAACTAAATTGAAATATTTAAATAATAATATATTAGAAAAACTGTGTTGTATAACTTCATTCAAAGAAACTGTCTTTGAATCAAATCACTATGTAAATCGCTACGGAATAAAATTGGAAAATCATTTCTATGTTGATCACTTCTTTTAGTTTATTTATTTATTTGTTATTTATTTGTATCGAATCCATTTTTTTTTTTAGATTTTAGAACGAAAAGTAACCCTCTATTTTTCTTTATAATATCTTTTACTTTTTTTTTTCTTTCCATATTTAAAAAAAAAAAACCTCTTTGTAGTTTAATTAAGTATCAAGAAAATCAAGAAAAACCTTTTGCATCGAATACAAGAACAAGAATACACACATTCAGAATATTGATTCTTACAATTATTTTTTCGCTGTTCTCTCGAATATTCTCTACTGCCAGTACTTGTTTCTGGACAACTAAGCAATTCCTTAAAATGAAAAAAAGATTTCAACAAAAAACTCTTATTCTACAAGTACGAAGGGGAGGGAGTTAAATTTCGCATCTAATTGAATTGTGAATTCGGGGAATAGGCTAATCTCTTTTATGAATTTTTATTATTAATTATTAGAAAACAACCCG